AATGGAGATTACATTAGTAGGAATATAGGCAGAAACGTCTCCAGATTGAGTCTCAACTATTGGTAAAGCGGTCATACTTCCTTCGCCTAAAAGAGAACTTAATTTAGCGGCTCTTTCTAAAAGCCGTGAATGCAAATAAAAAACATCCCCTGGATAAGCTTCGCGGCCGGGGGGTCTTCTTAATAGAAGGGACATTTGGCGATAAGCTTGTGCTTGTTTGGAGAGATCATCATAAATTATTAAAGTATGCCGTTCGCGATACATAAAATACTCAGCCAGGGCTGCTCCCGTATAAGGGGCGAGGTATTGTAATGTAGCAGGTGAATCCGCCATTTCAGCTACTACAATAGTGTATTCCATGGCCCCCTCTTCATGGAAAGTAGTTACTACTTGAGCCACGGAGGATGCTCTTTGACCGATAGCTACATAAACACATATTACATCTTGCCCTTTTTGATTGAGAATTGTATCTGTGGCTACTGCTGTTTTGCCAGTCTGTCTGTCCCCAATAATTAACTCTCGCTGACCGCGCCCTATGGGGATCATCGAATCGATAGCAATAAGCCCTGTTTGAAGGGGTTCATATACAGAACGCCTGGAAATTATACCCGGAGCAGGAGATTCAATTAAGCGAGATTCCGAAGCTACAATTTCGCCTCTCCCATCAATAGGTTTAGCCAGAGCATTTATAACACGACCCAAGTAAGCCTCGCTCACGGGTATCTGAGCAATTCTTCCTGTTGCTTTTACAAAACTTCCCTCTTGTATCATCAACCCATCACCCATTAATACAATCCCAACATTTTTTGATTCCAAATTCAGAGCAATACCCCTAGTCCCTTCTGCAAATTCGACTAATTCACCTGACATTATTCCACCAAGACCTATAATACGAGCAATCCCATCCCCCACTTGAATTACGCGACCAATATTCTCAATCCCTACTTTCCTATTATATTGTTCAATACGTTCGCGGAGAATTTTATGAATTTCGTCGACTCGAAGGGTTGCCATTAGTGTTTCTTGACTCTTTTTTTCGGAAGCAAGGGGAAAAATAATGCCTAAATTCTAAACGAAAGTAGAAGTTCAAGGCCTAATTAATTTAATTATTTCTTCGATTCTATGGCCCCGAGAATGCCAATATTAGCACGAATCGTACGGAAATGTAACTCGGTATTCAAACAACTATTCAGAGTTCCTAGAGCTCCTTGTACGGCCTGTTGGAAAACCCGTTGTCGGACCTGATTCATCGCCCTTTGTTTTTCAAAATAAAGGATTTCGTTTTTAGACTTTTCTAATTGTTCCAAACTAATAGAAGTAGCATTAATCAAATTTGCTTTTTCTCGTTCTATCTCAGAGTATCCATTCATTCGATACTCATCTGCTTCTAGTTCGACTTTCTGTAATCGAACCCGAGCTTTTTCGAGCTGCTCAATGGTCCCTCTACGCAATTCTTCCGAATTTCGAATAGTACTCAAGATTCTCTGTTTTCGATTATCTAATAAATCTTTTAATGAAAGTAGATTATCTTGCTATTAAGTTTACAATTTTTATGATCTCTTCCCGAACCAAACATGAATCTTTCGATTCATTTGGCTCTCACGCTCCTTTTTTTTCTTTTTTTGCTATGGCTATTTCCATATCTTTTTTTTTTATGTAATGAGCCTATCCTCTATCTTCTCTTTTCTGTTTATATTTCAATATACCGAAACCCATATTAAGAATATAAGACTAGATAAATATTAAGAGGACTCTTCCGCCTAGATAAAAATCTATCATGGTCAGCAAAGTTGTTTCTTTATTTGTATTTGCCCTTTAGTTAATAATTTCAATTTCATTAAGAAAAACTAACTAAATAAATGGAAAATGAAAATTGATAGAATTCTTTTTTTTTCTTCTAATCCAAAAAATTTCTCTTTTTTTTTTTATTTTATACATAGGTCGTCGATTCGGCATTGGATAAAAAAGGGCAGGGTGCCCTTCTAGTAAATAGTTCAAACCATTTTATCGATATGAGTGTTTTATATCAGATAAATTCTACATTAGCTATTTCCCGTTTAAAGCATTTCGGTACTAATACTAATATAGTTGTAGAAAGAGTACCCCTTTTTGCCTGGACTTCAAGCAGTTTAGCTTTAACCGTGTTAATGGTCTCACATTATTGGTCTATAGAGAATCAAAGTTGATTTACCAATGAGTCGCGAAATGCTATGGTTCTTCCATATGATTTCTGAATTTATTCAGAAGTAATTCGTCGAGATCGTGCACCTTTTTCTTATTTATCCAAAAAATACTAAAAAATATTTTAAAGTGCAGCCGGATAGATCCAATCTATTCTTGAAATAGACAACTCGCACACACTCCCTTTCCAAAAAAAATCAATACACCAACCACTACAGTTAGATTTATTAGATTTGTTGCTAAAATATCGGTATTAAGCCCGAAACTCCCAGCGGATGGCCAGTGAGCTAAAAAAACGAAAGAATGGGTTACATTTTTCATATGCTCTCCTCTTATAGATAGGACGAACAAAGAGCAAAGTTTTTCGATCACTTACTTCGCTCGCCCTTTTTTGATCGGTTTTTTTAATGTCATTTTTTTTAATGCAAATAGATTCAATCTAATAATTTCTTTTAGATTAAGTCTTAGGTCTCGTTTGACCTGTGAAAGACTCCTTTGTTGAAATGTTCCAAAAATTCCTAAAATAAAAGGAAAAAGACTTTCCACTGTCCTAAACTAAGGACGGGAAGGAAGAAGGCGAGCATATCCTCTAAATTGATCATCCTCAAATCAGCCCTTCCTGGGGTGGGGTATTGTCTGTCCCGATAAATAGGTAATTCCAGGAGTAATAAATAGGAGTAAAGTATTGATATAATTGGAATTGCAGAAGCAAATACCAATTTACTAAAAAAAGAAAAAAGTATCTAATCTAAAGGACTCATTTTCTTTTTTAGGATTAAACAAAAGGGTTCGCAAATAAAAGCGCTAGTGCCACAACTAGTCCATAAATTGTTAAAGCTTCCATAAAAGCTAGACTAAGCAATAAAGTACCTCGTATTTTACCTTCTGCTTCTGGCTGTCTCGCAATACCTTCTACAGCTTGTCCTGCAGCAGTACCTTGACCAACTCCAGGCCCAATAGAAGCAAGCCCTACGGCCAATCCAGCAGCAATAACGGAAGCAGCAGCAATTAGTGGATTCATGGTGAGTTCCTCGTGTCAAAAAAAAAAAAAAGAAATGGTTAAGGATACAATCAACCAAGAAATTCTTACTTCTAAGCTCTATTGGGGAGAAGTAACTAAAAAGTACAAATTGAAATGATAATCTGAATTGTCCGAACTACTTCGAGATCTCATTTTTAGTTTCTAATCATTAGAGGTTTGTGTAAATCCATATGATTCTCATTATTCTATTTCTCTTTCTTTCCAACCAACCACTCTTTCATTCCATTCTTCTTTCTTTACTCTTCGATATCCTTGAGTTCCTATTTTTTCCCCTATCATCTAATCCATAATAAAATAATCCATAATAAAAGACGAAATAGAGGAAGAACCCCTATTGAAATCGACCTAATCCAAATCCAATAGGAATTAAATCAAGATATACAATTGATAACAATATGCTGCATAGAACTGGATATGGAATCCAATTCCATATAGAGGGAATTCGATATATCGGATTAGATAATGAATCTAACTTAGGAATATATAATATCCCATATACATTTGTTTCTTCTATTTTGCGTATTTTCTCATTTTCTATTGATGAATCGGATTCTAAAATCATTCCTTAAAAACCCGCACAAAAGATGACTGGACTTATAGACATTAAGGATATAGATCTAGCCTGACTCCGCCCCCCTTAATGCATATATACTTTGACAATTCCGTAATATAGTCTATTCTCTCTCCTACAACTCTAGGTTGTATATTCATACGCATTTCTAACTATTTAGTTTTCCAACCAAGCAGATTATCTGGAACCATGCATGAATTGAGCTAAGCTAAAAAAAAAGACTATTTTGAAAACTAGTCAATTCAATGATGACCTTCCATGGATTCACCTATATAGGCTGCGGCTAACGTTGCAAAAATAAGAGCTTGAATACCGCTTGTAAATAATCCAAGAAACATGACCGGTATAGGGACTACTAAGGGGACTAAAGAAACAAGAACAACAACGACTAATTCATCCGCCAATATATTCCCGAAAAGTCGAAAACTAAGCGATAATGGTTTTGTGAAATCTTCTAGGATGTTAATTGGTAAAAGAATTGGAGTTGGTTTAATATATTTCTCGAAATAACTCAATCCTTTTTTGCTAAGACCCGCATAAAAATATGCCGCTGATGTGAGTAAAGCTAAAGCAACAGTAGTATTTATATCATTCGTGGGTGCTGCTAATTCCCCATGGGGTAACTGTATAATTTTCCAAGGTAAAAGAGCACCCGACCAATTCGAAACAAAAATAAAAAGGAACATAGTTCCAATAAAGGGAACCCAGGGACCATATTCTTCTCCAATCTGAGTTTTGCTCAAGTCTCGAATAAACTCAAGCACATATTCGAAGAAATTCTGACCGTCGGTCGGGATGGTTTGTGGATTCCGAACAGCTATGATAACTGAACCTAGCAAGATAGTAATTACGACCCAAGAAGTGATGAGTACTTGGGCATGAATTTGGAAACCTCCTATTTGCCAATAGAAGTGTTGGCCTACTTCTACACCCGATATATCATATAACCCCTTGAGTGTTTTAACGGAACATGGTATAATATTCATATTGTCCTCTGATAAAAATTGAACTTCAAAAAAGGAATTCTTTTGATTCAACCATCTCTTTCTCAACTCAGCAACTTGAAGTATTAATCTTATATTTAGGATACCAAGAAATCACATCAGATGATAATATATATCAATACCCTCTAATATATATCAATATTCCCCTTCTTTTATCTATGCAAAACAAAAAAGAATAGTAAGTGATCCCATAAATCTACGCAGTTACCCAAGAATGAACTATTCTTCTTAATCAACGATTTCTTATATAGAGAGAACGGCCCTCACAAATTGCAAATACTAATTTGTTAAGAATCAATCGAATTGAAGTCATAGTGTCATCGTTGGCTGGAATCGATATATTTGCGAGATCTGGGTCACAATTTGTATCGACTAAAGAAATAGTAGGAATCCCCAAAATGGCACATTCCCGAAGAGCTATATACTCTTTTTGCTGATCAAGGACGATCACAATGTCCGGCAACCTCGTCATATATTTGATCCCGCCGAGATATCTTTGCAAGGTAGATAATTTTCTCTTCAAGATTGCCACATCTCTTTTTGGGAGATGGTGGAATTTTCCCATCTTTTCTTCTGCTCTTAAGTCTCTAAATTGAGAAAGTCTAGTTTTCGTAATCGACCAATTCGTTAACATACCACTGAACCACTTTTTATTAACATAATGACAACGAGCCCTTATTGCAGCTGATGCTACTAAATCCGCTGCTCTTTTTTTGGTACCAACAATTAAGAAGCTTTTTCCCTGACTTGCTGCATCAAAAACTAAATCACAAGCTTCTGATAAAAAACGAGCCGTTCTAGCGAGATTTGTAATATGAGTACCTTTACGCTTTGCCGAGATGTAAGGGGCCATTTTAGGATTCCATTTCTTAATACCATGACCAAAATGAACTCCCGCTTCTATCATCTCTTTCAAATTGATGTTCCAATATCTTCTTGTCATTTTTTCCACACTTCCTTTTGATTTTTTTTTTTTTTTTTCATCCTACCATTCCATTACGGAATTTATTTCTTTTTTTTTGAAAATTAAGAAAGAGCCGAAATAGCTTGAAATAAATAATAATTGTTCCGATGTAACCTTCCACTGAGAATTGGCCATTGATACATGGTATAAACGTAACCTTAATGAATTAACTGACTTCTTTTACTTATTAAAATTAAAATAAATAAAATAAAAATCTAAAATCTGACCTGTTAGTGTTCTAAGGTCAAAAGTCTAGTTTAAATAAAAAAATCTGCTTTATGTATCCTTAAATCGTATAAATGGGGATAAATGGGGGTTCTGATGTCTCATAGAAATTGTTTGTTACATCAGAATCAGAAGAAACTAATTCTGTATGGAGAAACAAAATATCTCTCATTTCCGACGCGAATAGATTTTTTTTTTGAATTTCGAAATAAAGGTTCTTGTCTTGTGGGGAATGATGCACAAATTTTTGGAATCCGGTACCAACAGGTATAATCCCCCCCAGAACTACGTTTTCTTTCAGGCCTTTCAACCAATCAATGCGACCTCGTAGGGCAGCTTTTGCTAAAACTCGAGCAGTTTCTTGAAAACTTGCTTCAGATATGAAACTTTGGGTATTCAGGGAAGCCCTTGTTATTCCCAATAAGATTGCCCGATAATAGACCGATTCATCCAAAGCTCGTCCTGCTCGTTCTGCTCGTAATAGTCCGATTAATTCCCCAGGTGAAAAAACATTAGACATTCCATCTTCGGAAACCCGCACTTTTGATGTTACTTGGCGTATAATAATCTCTATATGTCTATTATGGATCTGTACCCCTTGGGATCGATAAACCTTTTGGATCTTATTAACCAAAGAGATACGACTTTGGGCTATGGTTAGCTCAGCTCCAATCAAGAATCCCCAGGGGACCCCAAGAATTCTTGGTATACGCTCATTCCAATCCTCAATTCTCCTTTCGAGATTCGGCGATAGTGAATCAATTGAACGCGCTTCAAAGATTTGTTCTACTTTTGGAAGACCTTGCGTTATGTCACTAGATCTCGATTTTTCATATATAAACGTAACTAACCTATCTCCTTTGTAAAGGATTTCTCCATAATGACCATGAACAGTTGCTCCTGTAGTGGCCAAATAAGGCTTAGCTGCTCTTATAACAAAGGAATCAATATTAACAATGAAAATTTGACCAGATTTTTTTATGTGCGATTTAAATAGACATACATTTTCGCAAATAAATTGTCCAAGGTGAATTATTGCCGATGTCTCCTCCCAAGAATCATGATGGAGAAAGTGCCAATTCAAATGGAATGGATCCAACATGATGTTACTATCGAAATTAGAAATCCTTTGATTTTCATCTATTAAAGAGTATTTAAGCCCTTGAAGTACTTGGAGGGTTTGTTTCAAATTGTCAAGGAACAAATATTTTTTTAACAGGATCTGATTATGCGTTAGTAAATAGTAAGATGAAGAAAAATTCGATATACTAGGTACAATAGCGGCTAAGGGCCCAAAAATATCTCGAATAGGAATTCTAGGATTCGATTCTTTTACCGCATTGGGATATTTCGAATTCTTGAATAAACCAATTCGAGAACAGTTGGATGCCGACAAAATCATCAAAGATTGGTATTCTTTATTTCGATTCAACAAGGTGCCAATAGCTTCTTGATGTTGGCTAAGTGATTGAATCTTCGCCTTGGAATAAAAGGAATTGGTGCGATCTAACCTATTATTGGGAATCGGTCCTGCACTTGTCCTATCATACCTTCTTCGTGTATACGAAATAGTGGACTTGACTAACTCAATTCTTAGGAAATCGCGAATCAGATCATTTGCTCTTACCTCAACAAGGGAAGCACGAGCCTCCTCTTTTTCTTCTTGTTCCCAATTCACTACTAAGCAAGTTCGAACAAATTGACTATTCGTATGATAAATTCTTTGAGTTAACTTGCTATTTTCATGAGAAATAAAATTGACAAGTCGAAGTTGGAAATTATCCTCTTCTTGCAAGAGATCTTGCGGGAAAAGTGTTGCTAAATTTCTCCCTTCGTCCATTTCATATGCGACTGCAGGTCGAACCGAAACAAAATACTTTTCCTTGCTCTTGAGAATTTTTTTCCGTTGAACATAGACCCAATTTTTCTTTTTTTTTGATTCCTTAGAATCTTTCTTTTCTCTTTCTGGTGGTATCAAACTACCACCTAATATCTTATCCGCCTCTTCAGGAAAATGAATATCTCCGGAAAAGATTTTGAGTTCCGTATGGCTTTTTTTTCTCTTCACTCGGACCAATCCACCTAGTCGACTTCTTGTATTTTTTGTGAGTTGTGTATCCACTCCAATGATACTATTATCAAGTACCTTTAGGGATGAGGATCTCGGCAAGATATGCAGTTCTTGAAGAATGAAAAAAAACCGATCTAGTTCTTTTTGGTATTTTAGACTAAATTCTTTTGTTCCTCGATGCTCAATCAAACCCTCTTTTTTTAAAATGGAATCTTCCTCTGGGCTCCCGTATTCGTCCTCTGAGTCTTCTTCTGAGTCTTCCTCTAAAGTCCCATATTCGTCCTCTGAGCCTTCCTCCGGGCTCCCATATTCGTCCTCTGAGTCTTCCTCTAGAGTTCCATATTCGTCCTCTAGGGTCCTATATCTAAATTTAACAATTCCTGAACCCTTTTTATCTTTTCTGTATCGTGGATCGTCAAAATAAGCAAAAATAGTATTTCTACGTAAAACACCCATAAAGGGTATTTCAATTGAAATCCCCAAACAGGATATTAGTTCTTTCTCTTGTTCTTGATGATATTGTAATGGAATGACAAACCCATTTCTTCGCTTTTTCGCCAACAAATCCGAATTATCTTGAAGAATAGAAGGATAGATAAAATTCCAATGGCCATTGGACATGATTCGATCCGGCGTTGAATAATCAAGAATTTCCCTATCTTTTTTACCAAAAGTATCCAACAGTCTATGTCTTACTTGATCATAAGTATTCATTTGATCTTGATCCTTGTGGAGCGAAAAAGACGCTATACTGGATCTGCACATACTTACTGACAATATCCATAAATGGCTTGTTTTTGGTAATCGACGAAGATTACCATATTGATATTCGGGCGCATGGTAAACATCAGTACTCCAGTGCATTTCCCCGTCTGATTCGGAATAAATATGCTTTTGTACTTTTTCTTTAAAATGCAAAGTGGACGTTCCGGCACGAATCTCCGCAATTACTTGTTCGGATTCTACATATTGATCATTTTGCACTAGAATCAAGCTTTTTGAGGGAATATTCACACTATATAGAATATCCTGACTCTGAATAGTTACATGCAAGTCTATATAACATAGAAAAGCAGGCTGCCCATGACGGGTACGTGTGGGGTGAACCAAATCTTCATTGAATTGGATTTTTCCATTCGAAGGGGATCGTACAAGGTCGGCAGTACCCCCTGTGAATACTCCGCCAGTATGAAAAGTTCTTAATGTTAGTTGAGTCCCTGGCTCCCCAATTGATTGACCTGCAATAATACCTACGGCTTCCCCCAATTCGACCAGATCGCCATGAGTGGGACTCCGACCATAACATAATTGACAGATCCAAGATGTGCTCCGGCAAGTAAAGGGGGTTCTAATATATATTGGTTGTGCTCGAAATGGTTGTGCTCGAAAGGCAGTTATGAATCGATTGACTAATCCAATTCCAATATCTTGATTTCGAGCGGCAATGCATCGTGAACCAATATATATATCGTCTGCTAATACACGACCAATTAGTGTTTGGGCAAAAAGTTTTTCCGTCATCCCATTTTGAGGACTCAAAGAAATACCTCGGATAGTACCACAATCTCTTCTACGCACAATAATATGTTGAACTACTTCAACAAGTCTACGTGTAAGATATCCAGCATCCGCTGTTCGTACAGCAGTATCTACAACCCCTTTGCGGGCTCCGTAGCAGGAAATTATATATTCTGTCAAAGAAAGTCCCTCGCGTAAATTGCTTTGAATAGGTAAATCAATCATTTGTCCTTGAGGATCCGCCATTAATCCTCTCATACCTACTAATTGGTGTACCTGAGATGCATTTCCTCTGGCTCCTGAAAAAGACATTAGATAGACTGGATTAGAAGGATCCGTTATCCGAAAATTCGAATTCATTTCTTGCTTCAAATATTCACTTGTAGCATACCATATCTCAACGGATTGGCGTAATTTTTCTACCGCGTGTACAGCCCCATAATAATAGTGTTTCTCCAAAAGAAAACTCTGTTGTTCCGCGTCTTGCACTAACCATCCCTTAGATGGTATTGTTAAAAGATCCTCGATTCCTAATGAAATCGATGTAGTAGTGGCTTGATGAAAGCCCAGAGTCTTTATTTGATCCAGTATATGGGATGTATATCCCATTCCGAAATGATCTATTAATCTGCTAATAAGTCGTTTCATAGCAGTTCCGTCTATCTCTTTATTATGAAAGACCAGATTAGCCCGTTCCGCCATACATAAGTACCTCCTTTTTCGGCTGAGTAGGATTCGACAATGGGCCTGAGTCAGTGATTCGAAAATTTAATTAACTTCCTTTCCTTAATCTCAATCTGGATTCGCGCGGCAAAAATGATGATACTAGCGAAATCAAATCGGAATGCCCCCCGAAAGGGAGGGGCATCGCCGAATCTAACTTCCTTGTTTAGATAGTGTATGAATAGGCCTGACTAAATCCTTGTATGGCTTCCTCTATTTCTCTATAAAAAGAAATATGACCAAGAGTGCTTCGAATGTATATAGAACGGATTTCTTTTTTTCTATTTCCCACTATTAGATAGTGGGCATAAATCTCATGATAAGTCCCCAAAGATTCATATTGAACTTCAATCGGAACTTCTCTTGACCCAATGACGCGTTGATCTAGTTTCCATCGGAGCCACAAGGGACTGTCTAAACTGATTCGTTTCTGTCTATAAGCTCCCAGTGCATCATAGGAATTAGAAAAATGGGGTTCTTTATCTTTTGTATACTTATAATTATTATTATTGTAATTTACTTTTTGATTTGGATAGTTTCCGCAACTATTATATCTATTTGCACAAATACCCCGACGGTTTCCAATCGTTAATACATAAAGTCCGATAAGCATGTCTTGGGTCGGTACGCAAATAGGATCCCCAATAGCGGGAGATAGGAGATTCATATGAGAAAACATAAGTAAACGGGCTTCTGCCTGAGCTTCCAAGGATAAAGGTAGATGAACAGCCATTTGATCCCCATCAAAGTCCGCATTGAAACCCTTACACACTAATGGGTGTAAACAAATAGTACGCCCCTCCACTAAAGTAGGTTGGAAGGCCTGTATGCCTAATCTATGCAGGGTAGGTGCTCTATTCAACAGTACAGGATGTCCCCGCATAACTTCTTGAAGTATTTCCCATACAATGGGTTCCTTTTCCCAAATTCTCCTTTTAGCAATCCTGACATTAGAAGTAGCGCGTTTCGTGATTAAATCGCGAATTACAAATAGCTGAAAAAGCTTTATTGCTATCTCTAGAGGTAATCCACATTGATGTAATGAAAGCGAAGGACCCACAACAATGACAGAACGCCCCGAGTAATCAACCCGTTTTCCAAGCAGAGTCTCGCGAAACCTTCCCTCTTTACCTTCAATTACATCTGAAAGTGATTTGTATACTTTATTGTGACCATCCCTCGTTGGTTGCCCGCGGGACCCACTATCAAGAAGTGTATCCACGGCTTCTTGTACCAATTTTTCCTGGCACATTACTAAATCTGCTGGCGCTAATTCACTTCTTTTTAATAGATAGGCAAGGTTGTTGTTCCGACGAATAACTCTCTTATAAAGTTCATTAATATCCGAAGTCACTACTTTATCCCCAGACCTATAAACAATGGGTCTCAATTCGGGAGGAAGAACTGGTAATAAGCACAAAACCATCCATTCTGGTTCTACATTTGTTTGAATAAAATGTTTCGCCAATTGCATGCGTCTAATCAAAAAAACTTTTCTTATTCGTCTTTTTCTATCTTCCCATTCATCTCCACTATACCCCTCGTCTTCTAATTCCTTCCATTCGACCAAGGAATTCTCTATAATAATTCGCAAATCCAAATCTGCTAATTGTTCTCTAATAGCACCTGCTCCTGTCGCAATTTCCCGATTTCGAAATGTTGCAAAGCCTGGGGTAGAAAAAAAGGGAGAAATGCTGTGGTTACAGGATGCAATTTCATCTTCGAATAAACCTCGTAATCGTAAGAAAGTAGGTTTTTTAGCGCTGGGCCTAGCAAAAGAGAAATCACCGTATACTAGGCCCTCCAATTTCTTAAGGGGTTTATCCAAAAGGTTCGCGATATAACTAGGAAGACCTTTCAAATACCACACATGAGTCGCGGGACATGCGAGTTTGATGTATCCCATTTGATATCTTCGTATCCGAGAATCAACAAATTCTACCCCGCATTTTTGGCAAAATCTTTCCTCTTCGTTTTCAGCTCCGCTCGCTCGAGAATTTCCACAAGCACAAATTCCGCTTTTTATGGGTCCAAAGATTCTTTCGCAAAACAATCCATCTTTTTCTGGTTTATCGGTTTTATAATGAAAAGTAGAGGGCCTTGTGACTTCGCCAACGACTTCCCCATTAGGTAGGTTTTTGTTAGCCCAAGCCTTTATTTGTTGAGGGGAAACGAGTCCAATTTGAAGTTGTTGATGTTTATATTGGTCAATCATAAATAAGAAAAGAATTTATATTTATTCCGATCAAACTTCCTCCCTATTAACCTGGAAGTTCTTCTCAGATACAAGGAAATGATTCAGTTCTAGAGCCAAAGATCGTAGTTCTCGAACGAGCACTCGAAAAGATTCTGGAGGATACTCGTGATTAGGTACTCTTTTTCCCCAGATCGTAGCATTAAGTATTTCTTGGCGAGCTATAAGATGATCAGATTTATAAGTAAGTATCTCTTGTAAAATATGAGCAACACCAAATCCTTCTAAAGCCCAAACTTCCATTTCTCCTACTCGTTGTCCCCCTTGCTTGGCTCTTCCTCTAACGGGTTGTTGTGTAACAAGTGAGTAGGGCCCAGTAGAACGTCCATGGATTTTCTCATCAACTTGATGAATTAATTTTAAGATATAGGACTTCCCTATTAGAACAGGTTGTTCGAAGGGGTCTCCTGTTCTTCCATCAAATATTCTGCTTTTTCCCGGGTACTCGGGTTCAAATACCCATGGATTTTTTGTTTGTTTACTGGCTTCATATAATTCTGAAAACACAAGTTTTCTTGAAGCCTCTTGCTCATATCTCTCATCAAAGGGTGCTATTCTATAATGTTTCTTTAGCAGATCCCCGGCTAATCCGAGCGAGCTTTCAAATATTTGTCCCACATTCATTCGTGAGGGTACTCCTAAGGGATTGAAGACCATATCAACAGGTGTTCCATCTTGCAAATAGGGCATATCTTGCCTGGGCAAAATTTTGGAAATGATCCCCTTATTCCCGTGTCTTCCGGCTACTTTATCCCCAACTTTGATTTCGCGTTTCTGTAAAATATATACACGAACCATTATGTCTAGGGGGTCCCTCTGGATCCATTTCACATCGATAACGCGCCCTCTTCCACCTATAGGTAGTTTGAGAGAAGTTTCTTTTGAAGTGGATACCTCAAGGCCAAATATGGCCCGTAATAACCCAGCTTCCGCGATATACGAGGATTCGCTCGCTATCTGAGGCGTTAATTTACCTACTAAAATATCGCCAGTTTCTACCCAGGATCCCAACCTAACAACTCCATTTCTGTCCAAATTGCGGAGTAAATGTTCTTCTAGATGTGGTATTTCTTTAGTAATTTTTTCAGCGGAGCCTTGGCTTGTCGTATCCGTCTGAATTTCATATTTTCGGATGTGAAAAGAAGTATAAATATCCTCATATACCAAACGTTCGCTAATTAGTACTGCGTCTTCAAAATTGTAACCTTCCCATGGCATATAAGCTACTAATACGTTTTTTCCTAAAGCAAGTTCCCCACCAACTGTAGCAGCTCCCTCCGCTAAAATTTGTCCTTTTTTAATGGATTTACCCCACAGAACCCGAGGTTTTTGGTGCATACAAGTATTTTTGTTAGAGCGCCGATGGGTAACTAAAGGAATACTTATAGTCTTCCCACTACTTGATAAAAGGATCTTGTGACTATCAGTAGAAATGATCTTTCCCTCGCGTTCGGCTATAACGGAAACCCTCGAATCTAGAGCTGTTTGGCGTTCCAATCCAGTTCCAACAATGCACTTCTCGGACCGAGAAAGCGGAACTGCTTGGCGCTGCATATTAGAACTCATTAAAGCCCGATTCGCATCATTATGCTCAATAAAAGGAATGAGAGAACCTCCAATAGAAAAATATTGGAAAGGAAAAATACTTCTAACATGAATCTGTTCCCATGCAATAGTCAGGAATTCTTGACGGTATCTAGCTGGAACAACCTGTTCTTCCTGAATACCCTGATTCAAGGACAAAGAATTTCCTGCTGCTATCATATAATATTCATCTCTATTTGGTGATAAATAAACCACCTGTCTCTCTTTTTTTTCTTTTGCTTTCTCAGATATTTCATAAAAGGGACTCTCTATGGACCCCCACCAGTGGTCAATTCTCGCATGAATAGCTAAGGATCCAGTAAGTCCAACATTGATTCCTTCGGACGTGTCAATTGGACAAATACGCCCATAGTGACTCGGATGAATATCTCGGCTCCGAAAACTTGCAGTTCTCCCCGTCAATCCTCCAGGACCCAAACAACTCACTTTTCGCCCATGAACAGTTTGTGTCAATGGATTGGTTTGATCAAAAACTTGAGATAAGGGGTATGTGCCAAAAAAGGTCTCATAAGTAGTTATTAATAAAATCGAAGTTGAAGTTGGAGTTACCAAAGTTTGTGGAGTCGGTTTCGATTGACGTATGAATACTCTACGGATAGTTTTTTGAACCGCATGTTGTAAACGACCAAGAGCCAGTCCGAATTGATCTTGTAACAGATCCGCAACCGAACGAATACGTTTATTTTTCAAGTGATTCATATCGTCATCGTCAAGTATACCCGTTCCAAATTTCATTCCAATCAAATGATCCGTAGCGGCCAATACATCTCGTGGTAACAAGAATGTATTGTTCTGAGGTATATCAAGATTCAGTCTCCGATTCATATTTCGTCGACCAATCCTTCCTAATTCACATTTTTGTTGAAAAAATTTCTTTTGTAATTCCTCACATAAGGACTCCGAAAATACCAGGTCCCCACCTACACAAGCAAATTGTTGATAAAACTCCAAAATAGCTTTTTCTTTTGACTCAATCCTCTTCTTCTCCTTAGCATTCGGGAAAGATAAGAAAATTTCAGGGTAGGAAACATTATCTAGAATTTCTTTTAGATTCGAACCCATAGCTGATGATAGAACTAGAATAGATATCTTTTGTTTTCTACTCACGCGAGCCCATATCCTTTCTTTTTTATCAATTGCTAATTCCGATCTTCCTCCCCAATCTGATATTATAGTCCCAGTGTAGATAGAAATTCCCTTATGGTCTAATTCCGAGCGGTAGTAAATACCAGGACTTAGCAATATTTGATTGATCACAATTCGGTATATTCCATTTATTATAAAGGTTCCTAAGGAATTCATTATAGGAATGTTTCCAATAGAAATGGTTTGCTTTTGCACATCGAAACCAAAAATGAATCTCGCAGATACATATAATTCGGAAGAATAGGTGAGTGATTCATACACAGCATCCCTTTCTTTTATCGAGGGTTCTAGCAATTGATATCCTTTCGCAAATAATTGAAATGCAATTTCGTGATCTGGATCTTTAATTGTTGGAAACTTCTCAAGTTCTTCTGCCAAGCCTTGATTAATGAACCTACAAAATCCCTCGAATTGGATCTGACTAAATCCGGGTATTGTGGACATTCCCTCATTTCCATTCCGGAGCATCTTAATCTTAAGTTTCCTGTTTATCGAAGAAAAATTCCATTATCAGCTCACTCTTCATCAATCCCTATGGATCGATCTAGCAATTATGGAATCCATATTCTGTTTACTGAATCACATGAAATTCTAGGGAACTCCACATACATATTTCATATATGTATTTCATACATATGAATAGAGACAATTTCGACGAAAGTTCGAATTTGCCAGGGGTACAAATCGAATGAAAATGAATTGATAAAACATTCCTAGAAAAAAATTCTGCCACTTACACTTTATGATACTAATCAGATTGGATGGCAAAGATTTCTCATTTTATCTCCTTTCTATGAATGAGATAAAGCCATAATATAATAATTTATAAGCACTAGAAAATTTGACTTTAGTTCGATTTAGAATAGCACGCTTAGTTTAATTTCAAAAAAGAATAAGAATTTGAGGGTTCTTTTTTGTTTCGTAGTAGTAGAATTGCTAGAAAATATAGGATTTCATTGTAGAATCCTAAAATAAAGTAAGTCCTTTTTTTAAGTACATGCCAATCTAGTTATCCACCTCTCCACATATCCCTGCTTTTATCGTAATTTCACTTGGGTGGGCCAAGATGGTCAGGTCATACTCTATATCAGACCAAATATCAGACCAAATTTCTTTTTTTTATTCAAGATATTTAATGCAATGAAAAATTAAAGCACGATTCCCCATAGAGATATGTACATAAGGGGGATCCATGGATAATAATGCTGTTATGGATAATAATGCTGTTCGGACCTGTAGTTTACCTATACACGGATTAGGCATAAATCCATTCTATTTTATTATGCCATTAAAAGGAAGGGGGGAGAGAATACCGATTTAAGAGTCGTTCACTACTGCAATTCAAAAAAAAAATCGAATTCTAGTTAATGGTTCCAATTTGTTCTGAATTTTGCAGCCTGTGACTGGAAATCCACTTTTTCTCTTTTTTCATCTCAATAGAAAGAAAAGGGAAGTTTTCTAGTGTTAGCAATGTTTGTTTTAAGATAGAATCCATCGAGGAGAATAATCGAAACTGGATTCAAAAAAAGCAGGAATAGATTTTTTGAAAAAGATTGGAAAAAAGTAAGTAGAATTAGATTCAAGATAAAAGAAAGGAGGTTTTAGTAAGAAAACCTGGATGAATACTTGCTCTTTTCTCTATTTTAGATCGGATTTTTTGGCGGCATGGCCAAGCGGTAAGGCAGGGGACTGCAAATCCTTTATCCCCAGTTCAAATCTGGGTGCCGCCTGATCAATAAAATACTTAGGCTTATAGTACTGATCGAACTCGACAAATTCGTACCCTGCATAAGTTGGGGCAAGAGAGTAACTAGGCCTGGCGATACTGGATTTTGAGAATCCATAGTTCTATCCTCAAACTAGGGTTTGTTTTGTCGGTAGTGGCCCAAACGGCTACCAATAAGGATGAGGTTGCGTTTCCTTATTCTTTTATTAATTTTAATTGATTCTTAATTGATTCGATTCGAGAATTAAAAATTACAAGGCTAAGATGTCAGAAATCTTGATATCCAAAGGGCCCCTAAGGGGCATTTTTTTTTCAATCTAAGATTGAAGAAGGGACTCCACGAAGGAATATCAAGACTTCCTAATTATCATACATTTTATTTATGATACATCTTATGCTACCTACATACACTAAAGTAAGGGCTACTGATTCTGTCGAGAATCAGATTGAATAGGCTGATCAAAAATCAATTTCGGAGTTGTGGATAAAGTCTCCTCATTCTTTCATAGAATGATAGAAGGGCTGTAGGGTTTAGGTTAAAAATAAACATAGGCAAGGTAGGTATCCAATAAATATTTATCTATCCTAATTTTATGGTATATTCTGACGTCCTTTGCTTATAAAAAAAGGGTAACAAAAGGAAGAAAAAATCTTCCTATTCCCGCGTCTTCTATTCAGGACATCATCCCCGTACTCTTTTTTAAGGAAAAGGGCTATGTATCGTATTTATACTTAATGCTCTCCAATTCTACCAGAAATCCTATAAGAATTTGTTAGGAGTAAATTCCTTGAACTGATTCATCCATAGCGTTAGGGCAGAATCCCTTTTTGACTCTGTACCCTTGATTCCACTATGATTATTGATCAATAGTAGAATAATTCCTTCATAGAAATAGGAGACATAATTTACATGGATATAGTAAGTCTCGCTTGGGCTGCTTTAATGGTAGTCTTTACATTTTCTCTTTCACTAGTAGTATGGGGGAGGAGTGGACTCTAGGGATACTACTAATTGATTGAGTAGTCGAATTGTTGTATCAACTTTTTTCTTTAATTGATCGTTTTGCATTAATCATTTTGCCAAACTTTATTCTTTCTCTCTTTCTTTAGTTTTGTTTCACTCCTGTACCTATAAGAAACTCTTGTAAGAAAGAGTCGTTCTATTCTACTATATAGAAATAGAAAGAGCGATTACAGCAATTCAAAATTTCTACTAGAAGTGACGAATGGTTAAAAAAGTTCTATACATAAGAAAATTAGACTTTCTTCCACGGAGCTATTCACAACATATCGCACACTTTCCATTTGTTTTATATTCTTTTCTTATTCTTAGAATAATTTTTATGCTCTTTTGAAGCATCTCGCCGCATGTTTAAGCATGAAAGATTCGCTGGTTTTTTCCTTTTACTTTTTTCCTTTTACTTTTTTTCTTTTACTTTTTACTATAGTCTATTCTCATATTATTTTTCTCTCCCTCCATGGATTCTTTCGTGAAGAATTGTCTTCGATTTTTTTATTTTGACTTGATTGAAATTAAGTGGATGCAGTGAAAAAAGAAATTGAATTAGACTACTATTTCAATCTACTAATCTATTCTATGTAGATTCAAGATAATATAATAGAAAGACTCTAAAGTGTGGTAGAAAAAACTATATGTAGTTCTTTCTACCACACTTTATGATTCCAACCAGATCCTTTCATTTAAGACTTGGATTTTGATTTTATTTAATCCCTTTTTCATTTCTTCAATGATTAATTGGAATTCCAATTAATCATTTTGGCTGACTGTTTTTACATAAATAATAAGTAAAAAGGCAGTAGGAACTAGAATAAACAGTGCAGTAGCAATAAATGCGAGAATATTGACTTCCATAACCTCTTTATTTTTTTCACAATAACTCGGGATGTAATCCCATGGAGAGGAAAAAGGGGTATCCTGTAAATTCAAGGGGAGGACTTGCATTCTGATAATACTGAATCAATTCAATATTATGAATATCGGATCTATCAAATCAATTCATGGTTGAGAGTGGAATAGTATAACATAGGAAGATCCACTTTTTCTTTTCTATATCTATAACCCACGATCTTTCTTATCTTATCCAATTTCCCTTCCTTTTTCTTATAGTTATACATACAATTATGTATGTATGTATTATATGACCGACTTTCTATGGGTCACATAGACATCCAAATAAGCAGTAGAAGTAGAAGTAGAAGTGAGATGGAGAAAAGAGGGCTTAAATAAAAAAAAATCAAATATTTTAATTAATTTAGGAAAAAGGGCGTTTGCTTTGCTTGGTTTTTCTTTTATTTTATTAGGTTACTATCAATATCCACTTTTTGGGTCTAAAGATGAGAACAGATCCATAAAAAAGGAGTCCGCAAATGGAATGAAAATGAGATAGATTCTTTCCAATTAGTCATTGAACATACACAAACAAAGTTGGAACTACAAAATGGAGGGGACCTGGTTTAATCCAAAAAGTAAAGTACTAATTATATTAAATTAAATTCACTGTCTATGTCTAAGAAAAAACGAATACGATTTATGTATGGATTTCGGTAAAATACCGGTACTCTATTCCATAAGAGTCGAATAGGAAGTTAAGATGAGGATGGTATCATAATAAGGATAGAGTAATATCCTAAATTATACTAATCCAAGTATGATATGTATGTCTTTCCTTATCAACCGGGAGTAGTGAAAAAAAAAATTCCTATAGGCCTCCCCTCCCTCTTTAATGAGAAATGCGAAATAAAAAAAGTGAAATAAGGGTGCCCCATAGGTATTTGATCTTCTCTCCTGCCCCCCCCCCTTTTTTCATGGAAAAAGGAAAGATGAATTTCTCCATTCATTGAACCCTAGTTCGGGACTGACGGGGCTCGAACCCGCAGCTTCCGCCTTGACAGGGCGGTGCTCTGACCAATTGAACTACAATCCCCGCGGGGTGTATGGCATACCTATTCTTAAATAGAACCATAAGAAGATTCGATTCGCCCGTCGTACTCTAAGAAATAGACGAATCATATACTACATACCCACATATCATATGTGGGTATAGTGAGAGTGACATAACTAGTATGTCGCGATTTTTTATCGCTAAAAATGGATGATAATCCACCTTTCATTTCAATAAGAAAAACTCTTTTGTTTGTAAAAAAGGAATGAGAGAGATATGGATTAGAAAGAAATTTCCCCCTTTCGCTTTATCCTTTATTTCTATGGATCAGACATTTTATTTTATGGAAGAAAAACAAATGGATTTAGTTCATATTCACGAAGCCCTAGATTTTTGGGCCGAGCTGGATTTGAACCAGCGTAGACATATCGTCAACGAATTTACAGTCCGTCCCCATTAACCGCTCGGGCATCGACCCAGGAAGAATTTATTCTAGGGTTTTTTAGAATCTATGATTAACCTCCTTTCATAATACTCCCTACCCCTAGGGGAAGTCGAATCCCCGCTGCCTCCTTGAAAGAGAGATGTCCTGAACCACTAGACGATAGGGGCATCACTTCACTAGACGATAGGGCCATATACAACCGCTCGTCATTATACTATAATGATAGTATGAGCAGTTTTTTGGAATTGTCAATATACTCGAAGAGTATAACTAGATCCAAAGCAAAGAGTCTTTCCTACTTTTCTGTTATGCTTTCATAGGATTTTTTTTAGTTGATGGTTAGGTTAATTCACGGATCATTCCCTACTTTTTAGGGAAATTCATTTAAAGGGTATAGAATAAGAATAGATTAATAAAAGGGATTCTAGATTAGTTCAGTACAGGTAGTGATTTGATTGATCTAACAGGAAAAAGAGTCCGATTTGATTTCTTTTTTGTAATTTCCACCCCGTGCTTCGTTTAGCGTTCAGATCAAAAATGCATGCATCCCACACTAAGTCATAAAATTCAAGAAAAAATAGAGAAATTTTCAAAAACAAAGAAAAAAAAGTGAATAAATAATAAATTTAGTAGAAAAGTACTTTATCGGATTCGAACCGATGACTTACGTCTTACCATGGCATTACTCTACCACCAAATAAAAAGCCCTTTATCGGATTTGAACCGATGACTTATGCCTTACCATGGCATTACTCTACCACTGAGTTAAAAGGGCTTTTTATTCAATTCAAAAATTAGCCACTTTGATTTCTCATTATGAGTCTACTGCATAATGTACATAATATATGTATATATAGAGATATATGTAGAGATTATATATGTATATATCGAGATATAGAAGTTTATTCATGGCGAGGTTCAAAATCTTGAGAGTTCAAAATCTTGAGAAAATCAAGAAAAATAAGAAAATCTTTCATATTCTCTCTTATCACTTGCACAAAGTAGAGGTTTTTTTCTTTTTTTATATAAAAAAATACATATAATAAAATACGTGAAGAGAGAGTTGACACAATAAAAAATTAGTATCCGATATACTTGAAGAGGGTAAGTTCATAGGTATGTAAACACGATCTCGGACGACTCACCAAACCAAAGCCCAGAAGTTCTATTTTTTAGAAGAGGAGAACAAATATGTATCAATTGTTGAATCGGATACAACAAAGGGCAAAAAAAAAAAAGGCCAAAGGGGCAATAAGAGCTGCTGTTAAAAAAACGGTAGACTTTGTTTTTTTTTTATCTTTAGGCTATTGACTTTTCACGTGCTCAGAACGTTCTGCAGAATTAGGGACTTTTTTCTTCTATTGGCTGATCTTATGATGAGAACTTTCTCCATTTATGTTTTATTTCCTCTAATTCTAATTGGGTAGGGTATAAAGGAATTCGCGCTCTTCATATACCCATATGGTTGGGTATTAATTTTCAGTGATATACTTCTTGTCTGTTTTGGTGAGAAATTGAAACTATTTTTAACAGGCATCTCTTAGAAAAACCTTCGAGTTCAAAACTTTTCAATTTTTCTTAAAAAGTTTTGGACGGATTTGTTGAAGCGATTTTTAACAGGTACCCCTTCTTTTAACAGGTACCCCTTCCAAGGAAGGGGGGTACTTGAATATTCTCCAAGGATTCTGGTTGGTGCATTTTGAACAAACTATGTTGGAGTTTTAGCAACAATTTGCTTGTAAAAAGTGGGCAGTCGAATTTATACTGCAGAGTATAAAAATTATTCTACTGCCTGCCCAACAAAAAATAATAAACCATACCCTACATACCTAACTCCTCCTGCTATGGGTTTTCTGTTTCCGAAGATTAGGAAAAAAGGAGGATTCTGGAACCCTAAAGGTTCGATGGTATATGGATATGGAAAATATAAGATTCCCGATCCTAGCGGGAAAAGGAAGGGAACAGATACCCAATATGATTCTTGGGAGGAACATTTGGTAATGGTCTTGGTCCTCTATGCTCTTTTTTATGTGTTCTTAGTTCTATTCATCTTCTTTGATTCTTTTAAACAAGAATCTAATAAACTAGAATTGAGTGGAAAAGAGGAGAAGAAATTGGTAAATGGAGAGGATCGACTAACCAGAGACATTTAGGATCTTCTTTACATCAGGTAAATCCGTCGGGTCCTGTCCGCTTCTCCGTTTAAGTTACGACTCTTTGTTTCTTGCTTCTCTCAAGCCATAGGGAAAGTCTATGATGAATTTTTAAAATGCATCTCACTCTTTCTCTACGGCTCGGACTTCATGATAAGTGGGGCAAGAAGGAAAACATCTTCCACAATTTCTTTGTTCAGAATTGAACAAAAAAGAAAAGGAAGAAAGGGATTTATGGGGGCAGTGCTGCTCCCTATATCTCCTAGTGTGTATTGTAGGAATAATCAAACTATTCCTTAGAGCAGTCTGGCACACTTACGTCCTCGCAAAACAAATAATGATCATTGTAGTCGTAACCGTAGAATACGACCCTAATCGAAATGCATACATTTGTCTCATACACTATGGGGATGGTGAGAAGAGATATATTTTACATCCCAGAGGGGCTATCTAAACCCTAAAGCTAAAGTAAAGGCCCGCGATCGAAGTACCAACAGCTCACTGTCATGAACCTTCTCCATTTGATTCAATAAGGGGGAATTAGCCTCCTTCTCGAATGGCTACCCTTGACAAAGGGTAGCGTTGGTATCATAATCTACATGTAGCGGGTATAGTTTAGTGGTAAAAGTGTGATTCGTTCTATTAATAACTGAATTTGAAATGATATACTTAAGGCGTCCTTAAGTTTTTTATATTCCGATGAAAACTTTAGTTCTTATAAAGGATTTAATCCTTTTCCTCTCAATAGCATATTGAGGAAGAATATACATTCTCGCGATTTGTACCCAAAAACTAATTGAAATTGCATCCAAAATACAAATTGGATTATGAGTACAGAGTCGCGAAGCATAATTTTGCATTGGATTAAGTATTCCAATTTTTAAAATATGAGTAAAGGATCTATGGATGAAGATACAAAAAGTTTATTTCCAATCGTAACTAAATCTTCTTTTGTTAAAAAAGGAAATGGAAGCCAAATAGCTAAAAAACGGTAGTTTTGGTTTACTAGAACCATCAGCATATTGTTTCAGCTCGGTGGAAACCTAATTCTTTTCCTCAGGATCTCTTGAATGAAATTAGGGAACGAAGTAAGTAGATTAGATAGATTTAGTAGAATTTCTATCTCCTACTCTATAGGGATCATCTAGAAAGCGGAGAGCTTTGGTTCCATTCAGATAGAAAAGCTGACATAGATGTTAAGTGGTGAGAATATCCATAAAGGAGCCGAATGAAATCAAAATTTCATGTTCGGTTTTGAATTAGAGACGTTAAAACTAATCAACCAACGTCGACTATAACCCCTAGCCTTCCAAGCTAACGATGCGGGTTCGATTCCCGCTACCCGCTCCATTCTGTATAAAAGGACTATTCTATTCTATTTGTCTAGACATGGTAGAGTCCTGTATTCAACCTTTTTCGTCCACCAGTTTCCGTCCCTCCAGAGCGGAGTAGAGCAGTTTGGTAGCTCACGAGGCTCATAACCTTGAGGTCACGGGTTCGATTCCCGTCTCCGCACTTAGCAGTCTGTATAAAAGGACTATTCTATTTGTATAGATATGGTAGAGGGCTGGGCGGTATCCAACCCTTTTTTATTCATTAGTTCCCGGCCCTAAAGGGCCAAATGGAGCAGTTTGCGAAGTCACTTGCCCCTACAAGAAGAACTCTCAAGGCTCCTTCCTACCCTGCGGAAAAGAAAAAAGAAATGAAAGAAAGGCACAGTCTACCTCCCTTCCCTTTAAAAGCAGTTTGCCAGTTGTTTGTCTCGGTGAATCCCCAATTTAGGGAGCCCTGTTGGCGAGTTCGATTCCCGCCTCCGGAGCCCCTTTTTTTTGAGTGGGGTGCAAAAGAAGGGTAAGATAGTAAGGGATACGGTACTAGACTAACACCTACTTAATTTAATATAATTAGTTAAGTAGTCAACTAGACTAAATTTTTTATCATAGTACCTTACTAAATTAAGCTGGCGAGCGGCGGGAATCGAACCCGTATCTTCTCCTTGGCAAGGAGATGTTTTACCATTGAACTACGCTCGCTACGGGATATATTTTATAGGGTATATCCGCCTGGGTCGACCGTCTATGTCTGGGTCGACCGTTTCATTTTCTATTATATTAGAGTTTTCTTTTTTTTAATTGTCTGTCAATCAATATTCTAATGGCAATGGAATTTCATAATAATGAAAGAGAAGAGGTAGCAATTCGGAACGCAAATTGCATTTTAATGCGTCTCACAATTCCAATTTTTTCGAAGAAATGGCCTTTTTATTTATTTTGTATCGGGCTACTAAATACTAAATACTAAACAAATTTAAGAAATGAGAGAATTCAGAATAGCTACCAGAAAGACTAGTCCAATCCATAATGATGTACCGGAAAATACAACGTTTTTATTATTTGACCAACCATCAGGAGAAGCAAATACAAGGGGTACACTAATTACTAACACTGAGGAAGTCGCAATTAATGCAAA